ATTAGAACCGACTTCTACAAGAGCTTTTCTTTTTCCATAGAAAAAAAGGTGTTCAAAAAGAGTTTCAGAAGATGTTGATCGTAAATGATAAAATTGGTTACAAAGAAAAATGAAGATGGATTCGTATTCACATACATAAGAATTATATAGAAACAAGAATAATCTTTTATTCTTTTTTGAAACAATGGAACTTGATTTCTTTGGAGTTGGAATAATAAGACTATTCCAATTCTGATACTCATAGAGAAGGAAGCGTAATAAATGGAAAAAAGAGGCGTCTTTCAACCAGGAGCGAAGAGTTTGAACAACGATTTCTAGATGGATGGGGTAGGGTATTAGTATATCTGACACATAATTTAAATGTAAAAAATTGTCTTCTAAAAACGGAAATAGTGAATGAATTGATCGTAAATTTTGAGATTTGCCTATTTCTTCTTTCCTTTCTAAGGAAGATACTAATCTTAGGGAAAAGGGAATTTCCCCAATAACTGCAAACCCCTCTGATATCATTTGCGAATCTAAAGTTTTGTTATGCCCCAACAATAGATTTTGGTTTGACTCATTAGCAGAAATAAGCAAAGGATTCTGTTGAGACATTCGAGTAATTAAACGTTTCACCATTAGTGAACTGGATTTATTATCATAACCAAAATTATCCACCAAAATGAATCTATTTAAAACATGATCATGAGCCAGTGCATAAATATACTCTTGAAAGATAAGCGGATATAGTAAGTCCTGTTTCAAAAATTTATCGAGTTCAAAATATCGTTGAAATTCCCCCATTTGAAATTAGATTTGAACCAAAGATAGGCATAAGATACTTCTTGGATTATCAAATGATACATAGTGCGATACGGTCAAAACAAGGTAGTATAATAATAAAATAATATATACCTCGGAGACAGGTAAGCTCATCAACGGACTCTCCATCCTCTTTTTTTTTCATCTAATAGGTTTATGTTCGTTATAGGATAACAAGATGGTTAGAAATCTTTTATTTTTAAAACCCAATCGCTCTTTTGATTTTGGAAAGAATTATCTTTATCAATATACTGCTTCTTTTACACATTCCTCTCCAATGCATAAATGGAGAATATCAACATAGTTAGGATTCATAAAAAAAAGGATAATCCACTCATAGGCATAGGAGAAGCCGTTCCCGCATCAGGCACTAATCCATTTTTAACGTCTATCTAATTAGATCGGGTAATCATTCAAAGTTAAGAACAGAAGCCGGTTGCTTTTTTGTTTCCCTATAATTAGAGCCAGAGGGCTCTATCCATTTATTCACTCGACCCAACTTTTAATTCATTTTGTTCCGCCCCGATCCAAGCCTTCAAACAAGTCTTTGTACCGATCCGGTAAGAATGCAATATTCTCAGAATTATCTATTGCTACGACATGCTATTTTTTCCATTCATTCCCTTTCAGGATCAGTCGTGGTCTTACAAACTCTACCGATGGTATGGACGAATCCCTTGCTTCATCCAAATGTGTAAACGATACTAGCCGCACTTAAAAGCCGAGTACTCTACCGTTGAGTTAGCAACCCAAAAATCTAAAAACAATAGGATGTGTAAATGTCAATACAGTAAAAAAATATAACTAAATTTGAGTGCCATTACACAATCAAAAGATTTTATTTTAAACTAAGAATACAAAAATAAATCTCAAAATGAAATCGCTTTTGAACTGAACATAAAAATGAAGAGATCAGATGCAAATATACTAAATTTGCATATAATTATAATTTAGAATAGATATAAATGTACAAGTGAATCAACCTCCCTTTCTTTTTTTTTTCACTCCAATAAAAAATTATTGTATCACAGAGAATTCAACGAACCCATCAATTGAATGAAGTAAAATAAAAAACCGAACCTATGGCAAGAAACGATTTATACTTATACACGATCAAATTATATTTGTTCGATACACTGTTGTCAATATAAATGTTACGAAAAGAATACAAAAATGGAAATAATTTAAATATTCACTATAAGGACTGGTGTTGGATTGGCACTACATAGATGCAAAAAGGTGTAGATAGTAGATCAAGGAATAAAAAGTAGTAAAAAAAAAAATCCGAGTTCTTCAATCAATATAAGTTGAGCGAATAAGCAAGTTTGATTCCGTGGTTATTATTATTTGTTAGTAGAGTTCCAATGAAAACCAGTCGATTGCAGATAATGTCAAAATTTTAGATTTCGAGATCCAATTTCTTCATCTAGTCCCTCGATTTTGGGAATATCCCCCTTCGCTTTTTGTCGTTATATACCAATACCACTAGAACAGGGGATTCTATGGGAACAATACGAAAAGGCGGAGTAGAGAAGTAGAGAAAAGCTTATACTCTTTATTTTCATTTTGTTTGATTAAAGGGAAGTTCCTTAAAAACCTCCGCCTTCTTTGAAATATCATGAACAGTTCCTGTAGGTTGAGCGCCTTTTTCAAGGAAATATAGAATAGCAGGAACATTTGAATAAGTTTGATTCTTTATCGGATCATAAAAACCAACTTTCCGGAGATCTCTCCCCTCTCTTCGGGATCTAACATCAATTGCAACGATTCGATAGACGGCTAATTGGGATAGATTAAAATACCCCCCCTAGAAACGTATAAGAGGTTTTCTCCTCGTACGGCTCGAGAAAATTATGTCTATGTATAAAATTAGAATGTCAAATAGATCCATAAAATCATCAAATCAATTAGACTATGATTAAAGATTTCAATTTTTTTTCATTTAGAAATGTAAAACAAAAAATTGTACTCATAACTCAAGTGGGATAACTCTCAAATAGCTCACAATCCCTAAGCTATTTCATTTTTTGAGTGGTCTCTAGCCCCCTTCTTGTCTCGTTTATAATCTGTTTTATTCTTCATATTTAGTTGTTGAGACAATGAAAAATGGTGTTTCCTTGTTCCAGGATCCTTTATCTTTTGTTTGAATCATTGGGTTTAGACATTACTTCGGTGATCCTTAATCCTTATCAAAATGGCAGCAACATACCTTTTTTGTGATTTCGTTCTATCAAAGAATCATCAGAACGGTTGATTCACGCGTGTTCCACTTTTGATTGAAAAAGTTTTACCAAGTCCAACAAATTTGACTTTTTTTTAGATTTCGATTTGAAACTTTCTAAAATTGAATACTTTCAATTTCTATATAGAAGCTATATTTACGAAGTTGTTCAAACTTATTAATTGACACTAACCCTAGACCCTTACCCTTGAGAAATGAACCAATACTTTCTACTCGAGCTCCATCATGTAACTATAATTACCCCTTTTTTACATTACAACCCAAGAAAAAACTGATGGGTTCTAGTCGAGCAGAACAAAGGATGTCGAGTCAAGAGCACTTCTATTCGTAATAAAATGGTGGATTATTACATCCACAGCTGATCATGTCCTTCAAGTCGCACGTTGCTTTCTACCACATCGTTTCAAACGAAGTTTTACCATAACATTCCTCTAGTTTGGAACTAGTATTTAATTGATTCAATTATGGAATCATGAATAGTCATTAGTGCGATCGCTAAATAATAAGAAATCTGTACTTTTGTCCTTCTATATCTATAATAGAAATAGATATGAATGGGTAGTTAGTTTCTGAAAACGTCTCAGCACTAATTTTAAAATCCCATAGGTAGCAAATAAATGGAAGAACGGTCACTGCAAGTAATTTAATCCCGGATATTCGATAATTGACGATTCCAATTTAAGTGATCATAAGTTTTTTTTTCACAAAATACAAAAAAAGGCCGTTGTTACGGAAATAGAATGATACCATGCATTGTATTTGACTTGAGGTTCCATAAGTTTTCTGTAACCTTCCTAGACCCCCCAAAAAAATATAATTTATATAGAATGTACGAATAATCCCTCGCCTCAAATTTTACAACAATTTATAGAACTCTTAGACCCAAACAAAAAATGACAAAAAACTCGGTGCAAAGAAAACAGATCTGTTACATATGTAATTTACTTGATCGTTTGTTAATGAGATTCAGACAGATACATAGATATATGTATTTCAATTAAATATTAAAACGAAAATATATAGGATAGGGTACCGAAATTAACTTCAATAGGAATAGCAGAGGGATGGGCACAGGCATACAATGATAGTCTGTCCAACTTTTTTTATTCAAACTAGTGTGGTGTGGGGTCTATGTTCCCATCTGACCTAGATAACAAAACAACTAGATTAAGTAGATTAAGTTACATCTCTGTCTCATTCGAACGCAATTTAGTTTGATAAAACAATATTCTTCTCTGAATCAGATAAGTCAAAATGATAAACAAGAATCATATTATAGCCACTACTCCACTCTTAAATTCAAATTAAAGATCTTAAAGAGAGTCTTGTTCAAAAAAGCAAGAGTTTTACGGATATGATATAATGGGTGCTCTGGGACGGAAGGATTCGAACCTCCGAATAGCGGGACCAAAACCCGTTGCCTTACCACTTGGCCACGCCCCATTTAAATTCTGCACTAATAAACACTAATATGAGTGTTGGTTTTTCGTCAATTCCAATGCAAATACATATCTATGCACTATATTGTTGATAGGATTTTGCTACGTGTAGATATATATAATATAGAATTAAACTGGACTTGATTGATCATTACATATAATTTTATTAAGATATTGTATTGTATAAACGTATGATTTCTTATATTCTCTTTTTAGAATTGAAGGCTTTTGAATGGGTTGAAAGGATTTTTTGGTCTACTTTACTTTCTTCATTATTTTTTGCCTTATATCAATAAGATATCAATAACTCAATCAAAATACAATTATCTCCAAGAAAAAAATCTTTGTTATGCTTAATATTTTTAGTTTGATCGGTATCTGTCTTAACTCTGCCCTTTATTTGAGTAGTTTTTTCTTGGCCAAATTACCCGAGGCCTACTCTTTTTTAAATCCAATTGTCGATTTTATGCCGGTCATACCTTTGCTGTTTTTTCTTTTAGCCTTTGTTTGGCAAGCTGCTGTAAGTTTTCGATGAAATTTTGAATACTGTCTTAGCAAACTTAATTATTTATTCAAGTATTCAAGAAAAAAATTATAACAATTGATATATAAGTCTTAGAGTATGAACCTTTAGTTGAAACATTGAAATTCTTGAATCACCCCATTTCTTCATTATGACCTTTTTCTTTTCTCGTCAAAGATCTTATATAGGATACCCCACAATTCGGTATTGCGGGTATTTCAAAATAAAATTAAAATTTTACTAAAGAAAAACCCTGTCTAAAAATTTTACTTTCATGGTGTCAAAATATGATATGTGCTATAAAAATGGATAATCTATTCTCTAAAAAAAAAAAAAAAGATCTTGGAGATTGTGTAATGCTTACTCTCAAACTCTTCGTTTACACAGTAGTGATATTCTTTGTTTCTCTCTTCATCTTCGGATTCTTATCTAATGATCCAGGACGTAATCCTGGACGTGAAGAATAAGCATCAAATAATACTTTTACTTGATCGAAAGATAACTAAAATATCAAGCTTTCCAGGGAAACGGAAAGAGAGGGATTCGAACCCTCGGTACGAATAACTCGTACAACGGATTAGCAATCCGACGCTTTAGTCCACTCAGCCATCTCTCCCAATTGAAAACGGATAATAACTATGTTACATTACATATATTACATATAAAGTAAAGTAAGGATTGAAATTATCTCTTTATCCTTATTAAAATTAAAATCGACTTATATCTTAAAAAGATAGTATAGTTTAGTCTAATTAATATCTCTATTTAATTCTAATTAAATTCGAATAAAAATAAAAGTTCTATAATTTATATAATTATATATATATCACGTTTATCAGCAATTCCAACTCTAACGTACGGGCTCGCAAAATTATTTTATGATAAAAAAAAAAGAATACCTCGTTATTTTTGTCGTATAAGGGCTTTTCCATGGCCTGGCCGGGTCAGTACCTAGCCGGGCCTTTTTTTGTTCCACTGAATCATAATCATAGATAATTAGCTGAATTTAAAAATGTTATTGAAGCAACAACAATAAGAAATCGAAACTTATAAGGAGGATTCTTTCTATTCCTATGATAGGGAATTCAAGTATCATTTCTGATTTTTGATTATTTTTTTTTTTAAGCACCCTTTTCTTAATCGCATTAAGTACCCAACAAAACACGTCAACACTTCATTTTTAATAATTCTTGTCTGATCCTGTATTGATTACATCCGATTCGACAAAAGATCCATTTATAGATAATAATCGCATTGTAGCGGGTATAGTTTAGTGGTAAAAGTGCGATTCGTTCTATATAACCCCTTACATAGTTAAGGGGTCCTTCGGTTTTCTTCATATTCCGAAAAAAAAACTTTATTTCTTAAAAGGATTTAATTCTTTACCTCTCAATGACAGATTCGAGGAAGAATATACATTCTCGTGCTTTTTATATTTTATACAAGGATCAATTAGCAATTGAAAAATTGGATTATGAAATTACGAAACATAATTTTTTTTTGGATCACTACTTCCAATTGAATGAGTAAAAGGATCTATGGATGAAGAAAGCTTTTTTCTAATCGTAACTAAATCTTCAATTTTAGATTTGTTTTTTGTTTATAGAGGGGAGATTGAAGCAAAATAGCTATTAAACGATGGCTTTGGTTTACTAGAGACATCGATATATTGTTTAGCTCGGTGGAAAGAAAATTATTTTCCTCAGGATTCGTTCAAATAGAAATAGAGAACGAAGTAACTAGAAAGAGTGTTAGAATCCTCCTCTTCTAGAGGGATCATCTAGAAAGCTAGTAGTTTAAAATGTATTCAGACAGTAAAGGCTGACATAGATGTTATGGGTCAATTTTTTTTTCAGTTACGTCTTAAATCGGGGAAATTATCCATCTACCATAAAGGAGCCGAATGAAATAAAAGTTTCATGTTCGGTTTTGAATTAGAGACGTTAAAAATGATGAATCGACGTCGACTATAACCCCTAGCCTTCCAAGCTAACGATGCGGGTTCGATTCCCGCTACCCGCTTTCTCTTTTTATTATTTTAAAAATTCAATTCATAATTTCATCTTAATCTATCATTGAATTGAATACGTAATTGCCGAAATTTGCTCACATACAATCCGCTATTTCTTTTTTTTTTTTTACGAACAAGAGATCCGAAGTAAAAAATACGAAAACAAATAGGAATGAAAGGCGTCCATTGTCTAATGGATAGGACATAGGTCTTCTAAACCTTTGGTATAGGTTCAAATCCTATTGGACGCAATTTTTTTCCATATATATAATATATATTTTTTTTATTTCTATATTTCTATGTCAAGAAATATTTTTTGAATAATTTTCATTGAATCCGAGATACTTATATTTATTTTATTTAATATATGAAATTATTTAATATTAAAATATTCAAAAATTAAAATAATATCTAATTAATCTAAAAAAAAATCACCTTTTTTTTTCGTTTAAAATTTTGAAAAATATAAAAGATATAAGAG